TTTTGTGCCAGCTCATGATCTAAACGAGTCGCACATACACCCTAGTACATGTTCCTCGACGCTGAGGGCACCCCCGAAGAGCGGGGGATTTCGTGACATTTCTGATTGGCTGTCTTGTATTTCTAATAAGTTGTTTAATAGTTGGCATGTTGAATCGTATACATAATATGATGGGTTGGTTTAGATTGATCCTAACCGAATGATGATGAATTACTTCTATTTAATAGAATATTCAATTCGAAGATAAAATCTCAAATCACAGATTTGCGGGAAATCCATGTTATTTTCATTGAACCGCTACAAGATCAACAATTCCATAAGCTTGGGCTTCTGTTGCTGACATAAAAACATCTCTTTCCATATCTTCGGATACAACCCATAAGGGTTTGCCCGTTCTTTGTACATAAACCCTTGTGAGGGTTTCACGCAGTTTCAGCAGTTCTTCCGCTTCCAGGACAAATTCGCCTGTTTGTGCCTGATAATAACCACTAGCAGGTTGATGCATCATTACCCTGATGATATAACAAAATAAAAGCTTCCCCTATCTCGCATGCTAAAGCAAAGAGAAAAGAAAGATAAAGAATAGAAAAAAGATAGAATTGAACAACCGTACAGGCATCTTTTGTGCATACGGCTCTACAAGAAAATTGACCCCCCCTCCTTTCTATTGAAGAAAGAGAAAAATAGAATCTATCAGACTCAGATGGGTAAATAATCAAATTGCCATCCTTCCTTTCGGAGGAGTTAAAAAATACTATGATGGCTCCGTTGCTTTATATGTTTATTTTTTCTTTTTTTTGTCTGTGATTCAGCAATCCCAAAGTGTCTTTTTAATCCGATCAAATAAGGAAAAAATCTTTTTTTTTTTCGTACTCTTTCATAACATAAATATTGTTAAGAACTCTCCGGCATGAAAACAAAAAAGTTTGTGACGCTGAACTGAACTCCCGATAGATAAGAAAAAATCGGAAATACCCCTTATCTCATACTACTCTCTCGATACAGAATCTAATGTTTTGAAAAAAAAAAACAATACAAAAATTTCTCATATCGAATTCGAAGTGCCATGCTATTATTACTTAGTATTCATATGGCGAAGGCATAGTCTTCCTTTTTCTCTCAAATAAAAACCCCATTGGCGCCAAGCGTGAGGGAATGCTAGACGTTTGGTAATTTCTCCTCCGACCAGGATAAAAGATCCCATTGAAGCGGCTAATCCCATGCATACTGTATGGACATCTGGTCGCACAAATTGCATAGTATCATAAATGGCCACCCCAGGTATTACCCAGCCCCCAGGAGAGTTTATAAACAAATACAGCTCTTTGGTCTCATCCTCGATACTGAGATATACCATAAGACCAATAAGTTGATTCGAAATCTCGCTAGTAATCCCTTGGCCTAAAAAAAGTAATCTTTCTCGATAAAGTCGGTTGATTAGGGTAAAATTGTATCCCTTAGGAACCGTACATGCGCCTTTTGATGCATACGGTTCAAAAAAATTGTGAATCAATGTATAGATTCCAGTCCTCTTTCTTTTTTTCTAGAAAGGTTCTTTCTTACTTCTAACGAAAGGGCTTTTCTTCGATTTTTCAATAAAGACGAGTTTTGACTCCTTTTTTATATTTTCGATTTTCCATTATAAAATTAGAAGTTATAAGAAAGGGTCATTAAACTTATCGAATTAACTTCTCATTGATGTATTCTTTCATCGAGATTTAATCCAAACCGCGATGGTATTTTCTTGTTCCTGAATGGGTCTGTTTCATCTTTTTAGGTTTATGCTCTACTCCGGGTAAAGATCCGCCCGATTTGGATTTGTACATATAGGACAAATGCTCCCATTACCATTTCTTTTTGTATTTCTTTTTTTTTTCAATTCATTTTATACAAGTATTTATTAGAGTTGAGATAACTTTGCTTGACAATTAGGATCTTTTTACAAAGAAAAAATAGGAATAGCAATCATAGATATCTTACCAATCCAATTGGGTTTTTTCTAAACGGAGCCTGGATACTTCATTTTTTTAGTCCAACCAAGCCAACCATAAATTATTCTAATTGAATTATTCTAATTGATAATAGTAATATGAATCCCCTCAAAAATCGATCTAATTGCACTTCACGCTCCAAATTTTTGATGATTCAATTTATCTTTCTTGGGCGAAACGGGGGATATCTCGATCGGGGGAGAGAACGGGGAAATACCATATGACCCAATATATCTGACAAGTCGCACTATATGTCAACCCAAGATGACTCTTCCTCTCCAGGACTTCGGAAAGGAACTTTTGGAACACCAATAGGCATTAAATGAAAGAAAGAACTAAATACTATATTTCACTTTGAGGTGGAAACGTAACAATTTTTTTTATTGTCTTTATAATATTCATATTGGTTTTTATCGTATTTATTTTATCCATAGATTCTAAAAATTCATAAAGAAAGACAGAATGAATAAACTCAAATTATTACGAATAGGTCTTTCTAATGATAAATA